ATGTGGACATTATTTGAAAATGATGAGTTCAGAGAGAATTGAGCTTTCGATTGATCCGGGTACTTGGAATCCTATGGATGAAGACATGGTCTCTGCAGATCCCATTAAATTTCATTCCAAGGAGGAACCTTATAAAAATCGTATTGACTCTGCTCAAAAAACTACAGGATTGACTGACGCTGTTCAAACAGGTACAGGTCAACTAAACGGTATTCCGGTAGCCCTTGGGGTTATGGATTTTCAGTTTATGGGGGGTAGTATGGGATCTGTAGTAGGCGAAAAAATAACTCGTTTGATCGAGTATGCTACCAATCAACGTTTACCTCTTATTTTAGTGTGTTCTTCCGGAGGAGCACGAATGCAAGAAGGAAGTTTAAGTTTGATGCAAATGGCTAAAATTTCTTCGGTTTTATGTGATTATCAATCAAGTAAAAAGTTATTCTATATATCAATTCTTACATCTCCTACTACCGGTGGAGTGACAGCTAGTTTTGGTATGTTGGGGGATATCATTATTGCCGAACCCTATGCCTATATTGCATTTGCGGGTAAAAGAGTAATTGAACAAACATTGAAAAAAGCCGTGCCTGAGGGTTCACAAGCGGCTGAATCTTTATTACGTAAGGGCTTATTGGATGCAATTGTACCACGTAATCTTTTAAAAGGTGTTCTGAGCGAGTTATTTCAGCTCCATGCTTTTTTTCCTTTGAACAAAAATTAAATCAAATAGAGCGGTTAGTTTATCAGAATTAAACGAAAACCCTGAAAAATTCATTTTTCTTTCGAATCATTTTTTTTTATCGATATTCTTGTTTACTACTCAGTAAACCTCTATCAACAAGATAAAAAGTGAATTTTTGTTTTGGGGAAGTTCAAATTAGACTAGACAAATAAAAAAGTTTATTTTCCTCCCTTGCTTGCATATGTATAGATAATTCAAATAGAGATAGATACAGATCTATAGAGAGTCTTCCATCTTTTTGCATTTCCCGAAAATTCCCTGTTGTTGGATCAGATTCTAATCCATTTTGTAGAAATTTTTAATGGAATAAAATTTTTTCTTTATTAATCACTATTATAAGACAAAAAGAATAATAAATCTAACAAGGGGATTATGATACATCTATTTTTTTTTTTTTGGAAGATGAATAAGTCCATTTATTTAGTTTGGCGTTTCTTGTACCTATTTTTTTATTCTATTTCTATTCGGTTCTATTCTATATATTTCTATTAGGTTGTATATTAGTATTAGATATATATTTACTTAAAGATACTTAGTATAATTATATAATATATATAATAGAAATAAAAAAAATACAAGATATTCTAAGATATCTTTTAGAATTCAGAATATAACAATAACAGGTACAAATATTAAATTGAGGTACCCATTTTATGACAACTTTCAATAACTTACCCTCTATTTTTGTGCCTTTAGTAGGCCTAGTCTTTCCGGCAATTGCAATGGCTTCTTTATTTCTTCATATTCAAAAAAATAAGATTTTTTAGATCGGCTGAGACCTAATCGTATCACTCCTTTTTTTATTTTAAAAACTTCGATTCGATAAGACCCATTTGGTAGAATATTGTATAACACATAGATTCCTACAAACATAAATAAAAAAAGCTCTTATGCATGTGTAAATGTAAATAAATTTGCGCTCTTTTGAAAAATGGATCATCATCGGGCCGATGTATGAAATTCCAGTCAATCTATTTATTTGTATGTATATAACTATAGGGGATCACATAAAGGAAGGAGATGTTATTTTTTTAGATATAAACAATTCTATGAATTACTCCTAAGGTAAAGGTTCACAACAAAATAGTTGATGAGAGTTACTTTGAAAACAAAAAAAGGAAAGTCATATTTTCTCAATTCCAAAAAATTGTATAACAGGATCTAATATATATGAGTTGGCGATCAGAATCTATATGGATAGAATTTATAACGGGGTCTCGAAAAACAAGTAATTTCTGCTGGGCCTTTATCCTCTTTTTAGGTTCATTAGGATTCTTATTGGTTGGAACTTCCAGTTATCTTGGTAGAAATGTTATATCGTTATTTCCGTCTCAGGAAATCATTTTTTTTCCACAAGGGATTGTTATGTCTTTCTATGGGATCGCAGGTCTCTTTATTAGTTGCTATTTGTGGTGCACTATTTTGTGGAATGTGGGTAGTGGTTATGATCTTTTCGACCGAAAAGAAGGAATAGTGCGTATTTTTCGTTGGGGATTTCCTGGAAAAAGTCGTCGCATCTTTTTACGATTCTTTATGAAAGATATTCAGTCCATCAGAATAGAAGTTAAAGAGGGTGTTTCTGCTCGGCGTGTCCTTTATATGGAAATTCGAGGTCAAGGGGCTATTCCTTTAATTCGTACTGATGAGAATTTTACTACACGAGAAATTGAGCAAAAAGCTGCTGAATTGGCTTACTTCTTGCGTGTACCAATTGAAGTATTTTGAAATGAATTAATTTTAAAAGACTAAATGCTTTGGCAGTTAGGAAGAAAAAAATGAACGAATTTATTTCTTTTTGTTTTCAATTGAATATTAATCTATTCCTTTATGCTCGTTTTTTTTTATATATTTGATAGAAAAGAAAAGGAGTTTCTTCGTCTCGAAATTAGTATTGATCGAAAAAAGGGGGAATAACATCCTGGAAATCCCATTTTTTCTTGATTCAAGTTCGAAGTGTATTCTGAGTCTATTTCTGTATTCTTTCTAGATTCAAAGCAAAGACTCAGTATTGAATCAACAGAAAAAGAAAAAATGGATTCATAGGCTCACTACATTCTATTCGAATTAGAATAGAAACTCATGCTCGATAGAAATATTAGATCTAATAGAATCAACAAATGAGGTAGGTTCATTAACAATTCACAGATTCAAAATGGCAAAAAAGAAAGCATTCATTCCTTTTTTTTATTTTACATCTATAGTCTTTTTGCCCTGGTTGATCTCTCTCTGCTGTAATAAAAGTTTGAAAACTTGGATTACTAATTGGTGGAATACTAGACAATGCGAAACTTTTTTGAATGATATTCAAGAAAAAAGTGTTCTAGAAAAATTCATACAATTAGAGGAACTCTTCCAGCTCGATGAAATGATAAAGGAATACCCAGAAACCGATTTACAACAATTTCGTCTAGGAATCCACAAAGAAACGATCCAATTCATCAAGATACACAATGAGTATCGTATCCATACAATCTTGCACTTCTCGACAAATCTAATATCTTTCGTTATTCTAAGTGGTTATTCCTTTTGGGGTAAGGAAAAGCTTTTTATTCTGAATTCTTGGGTTCAAGAATTCCTATATAATTTAAGTGATACAATTAAAGCTTTTTCGATTCTTTTATTAACTGATTTATGTATCGGATTCCATTCGCCTCACGGTTGGGAACTAATGATTGGTTATATTTACAAAGATTTTGGGTTTGCTCATTATGAGCAAATTTTATCGGGTCTAGTTTCTACCTTTCCAGTCATTCTTGATACAATTTTTAAATATTGGATTTTTCGTTATTTAAATCGTGTATCTCCGTCACTTGTAGTGATTTATCATGCAATAAATGACTAAAAAAAGATTCACTGAGCCAATTTTAATCTTTCGTACCTTATACATCATAACCAAATCAAAGTCGTATTTACTTTACTCTTTTTACCCATGCGGGATTCCTTGTATATTTCAACAAAAAAATTTGATTTTTTTCAGTAAATGTAAATAGCAGAATTGTGGCTAGGGAAGTATATTATCGACCTAGCTAACTTTATTGTAGAAATTTTCGGGATAAATGATTGGACCATGCAAACTAGAAATACCCTTTCTTGGATAAGGGAAGAGATTACTCGCTCCATATCTGTCTCACTCATGATATATATAATAACTTGGGCATCCATTTCAAGTGCATATCCTATTTTTGCCCAGCAGAATTATGAAAATCCACGAGAGGCAACTGGGCGTATTGTATGTGCCAATTGCCATTTAGCTAATAAGCCCGTGGATATTGAGGTTCCACAAACGGTACTTCCTGATACTGTATTTGAAGCAGTTGTTAAAATTCCTTATGATATGCAACTAAAACAAGTTCTAGCTAATGGTAAAAAAGGAGCTTTGAATGTGGGAGCTGTTCTTATTTTACCGGAGGGGTTTGAATTAGCCCCCCCCGATCGTATTTCACCCGAGATAAAAGAAAAGATAGGAACTCTGTCTTTTCAGAATTATCGCCCCAATAAAAAAAATATTCTTGTGATAGGTCCTGTTCCTGGTCAAAAATATAGTGAAATAACCTTTCCTATTCTTGCTCCAGACCCTGCTACTAATAAAGATGTTCACTTCTTAAAATATCCTATATACGTAGGTGGAAACAGGGGAAGGGGTCAGATTTATCCTGATGGTAGCAAAAGTAACAATACAGTTTATAATGCTACGACAGGAGGGATAATAAGCAAAATTTTACGAAAAGAAAAAGGGGGATACGAAATAACCATAGTGGATGCATCCAATGGACGCGAAGTGATTGATATTATCCCTCGAGGCCTAGAACTTCTTGTTTCAGAGGGCGAATCCATTAAACTCGATCAACCATTAACTAGTAATCCTAATGTGGGTGGATTTGGTCAGGGGGATGCGGAAATAGTACTTCAAGATCCATTACGTGTCCAAGGCCTTTTGTTCTTCTTAGGATCGGTTGTTTTGGCACAAATCTTTTTGGTTCTTAAAAAGAAACAGTTTGAGAAGGTTCAATTATCCGAAATGAATTTTTAGATCTGTCTATTTAGCTTTATCAAATTCGTAAAAAAGAACAAAAAAATTATGAAAAGCCTTTTGCCTCTCTTTAGATTTGCTATTCCTTTTCGACTAGATGTCAGGAATTACTTGTATCATAGTCCTAATCCTAGTATGTATATTGAGAAGAATTCACTTTACCCCCCCTTTTTTTATTTTTCAATAAAAATGTGAAAAATGAGAAGGGGTATGATGTAACTCTGTCGT